AAGTAGGATTCGAACCTACGACCAGTCAGTTAACAGCCGACCGCTCTGCCGCTGAGCTACTGAGGAACAATGGGAGGATTAGATCTCATAGAGTTGAATTTCCCTTCTCAACCCATGACCAAGATGAGTTCGAAGTTTCCTTCGTAACCCCCGCAACTTCTTCGTAGTGTCTTCGTTCCATCCCTCATTTAATAGGGAACCTCAAAGTGGTTCTATGGTATTCTATTCCGTCCCTCCCCCAATTCCATTCATTTTATATCTCTTTGTTTTTATGTCATTGACATAAGAGATGTCCTTCGAGATGTCTTTTCTAGTCTATCTCTTTCTATATTCTATTTCTAGATATATGGAAAAGTTAAAAATTCTATTTTCATATCATAGAATAGAATAATAATAGGATCGAATAAATGAAATTCTCAATGATATATTCATATAATATAATATATGAAATTCTCCTATAATAACCCAAAAATTGCAATAGAAGCAATAGAAAAAATAAGGAGGTTTCTGATGATTGTAAAATATTTTTATAATAGGTAATGCAGGAGCCTTATAGATCAACATAAAAAATTCGGTTGTTGTAGTCGGACTCTATTATGGATTTCTAACCACAACTTCCGTGGGGCCTTCTTATCTTTTCCTTATCCGAGCTTGGGTTCTAGAAGAAAGAGAAAAAATAGGCGTGAACGAGAAGAAGGTAGCAGCAACAACAGGTTTTATTATGGGACAGCTCAGGATATTAATATCCATCTATTATGCGCCTCTTCATGTAGCGTTGTGTAGACCTCAGACAATGCAGACCCTAGTTCTACCATATCTTTTGGCTTTTTTCTTATGGAACAATCAAAATGAAAATGAATTTGATTATGAATCGACTAACATTCATTTTAGGTATGATCTTCGCATTCAAATTCTATGGGTCTTCCTGAATAATCTCATTTTTCAATTACTCAACCATTTTCTTTTTCCCAGTTCAATGGTAGTCAGATTACTCAACATTTATTTGTTTCGAAGCAACAGCAAGATCTTATTTTTAACAAGTACTTTTGTTGGTTGGTTAATTGGTCACTTTGTCTGGACGCAATGGGTTAGATGGATACTAATCTGGCTACCGCAATATTCCTTTTTTATAGCGAATAAACTTATTCGGTCTACTAAGTACAGTCTATTGAATCAGTACATTAAATGGACTAAGTACTTTGTGCTCGACTCGGTCCCTTTTCTGCCTCGAATATTTCATACTCTCTTTATTGCTACTTTGATCTTCTTGTTAGGAAGACTACCGAGAAACGCTTGGGTTTAGAAGATGCCCGAGATAGACGAAATAGAGGAAAGTAAGCAAAGTCAGGAAGAAAGAGATCAAGAAATAGAAAGAACTTTTGAAGCGAAGGGGAATAAACAGAAACAAGAGGGATCCATCGAAGAAGATCCTTCTTCTTTCCTTTTTTCGAAAGAAGAGGAGGATCCGGACAAAATCGACGAAGACGGAACGGAAAAGATCAGAGGGAAGGGCAATTTCTTCTGGGTTGAAAAACCAATTACTTTTTTTCTTTTCGACTATACATTGATGCGCAAACAATTTCGATATATAGACAAGATGATTCCAATAAACGAAATGTCACAATATTCTTTTTCTAACGGTATAAGTGATGGAAAAGAAAGAATATCTTTTACGACTCTAAGGGGTTTACCAATCATTTTCCAAATGATTGCAAGTCATCTATCTGTATTCAAACCAAAGCCAGGAGCACTAAAACTAAAAAAAGAACCAGAACTAGTAAACCAAGGCTCTCATGCATTGTCTAATAATTGGCATTCAAATAATAAATCAAAATACTTTTTTTAGTTATTTTGATTAAATTAAAAATAAAACTTAGACACAAAAATTATTAAAAATACAAATAGGAAAAAAATATAGAATAAAACTAATCACTATACTGATACATTTTTTTATAGTATTAGTTTACAATAGTTTAAAATATAAGGAGGTTTCTTTTTATGATAAAAAAATCATTCATTTCAGTTATTTCCCAAGAAGAAAAAGAAGAAAAGAGTGGATCAGTTGAATTTCAAATAATAAATTTAACTAAAAAAATTAGACGACTTACTTCTCATTTTGAATTCCATAAAAAAGACTATTTATCCCAAAGAGGTTTACGAAAAATTCTAGGAAAACGCCAAAGACTTCTGACTTATTTGTTAAATAATAATAAAGTAGGGTATAAACAATTAATTAGCAAATTAAATATTCGGGAATCAAAAATCCGTTAATTTAAAGAGTATTTTTGGAATTATTTGATTTATTAGATGTCGAATCTTGCGAAACTTTTTTTTTCAATAATTGACGAAACAATGAATCGAGGCAAACCCTATGAATGTACCATCCACAAAAGAGGGTCTGATGATAGTGAATATGGGTCCACATCACCCATCAATGCATGGTGTTCTTCGACTCATTGTTACTCTTGATGGTGAAGATGTTATTGATTGTGAACCAATATTGGGTTATTTACACAGAGGAATGGAAAAAATAGCGGAAAACCGTACAATTATACAATATTTGCCTTATGTAACACGTTGGGATTATTTAGCAACTATGTTCACAGAAGCAATAACAGTAAATGGACCCGAACAATTAGGAAATATTCAAGTACCGAAACGAGCTAGCTATATCCGAGTAATTATGTTGGAGTTGAGTCGTATAGCTTCACATCTGTTATGGCTTGGCCCTTTTATGGCGGATATTGGTGCACAAACACCTTTCTTCTATATTTTTCGAGAAAGAGAATTAGTATATGATTTATTCGAAACTGCTACTGGTATGAGACTGATGCATAATTTTTTTCGAATTGGGGGAGTTGCGGCAGATCTACCATATGGTTGGATAGATAAATGTTTAGATTTTTGTGATTTTTTTTTAACAGAACTTACTAACTATCAAAAACTTATTACTAATAATCCTATTTTTTTAGAACGAGTGGAAGGAGTAGGTATTATTAGGACAGAAGAAGCAATAAATTGGGGTTTATCAGGACCAATGTTACGCGCGTCAGGCATCCAGTGGGATCTTCGTAAAATTGACCCTTATGAGTGTTACAACGAATTTGATTGGAGAGTTCATTGGCAAACCGAAGGAGATTCTTTAGCTCGTTATTTAATTCGAATTGGAGAAATGAAAGAATCCATCAAAATTATTCAACAGGCTCTTGAAGCTATTCCAGGCGGTCCTTATGAGAATCTAGAAGCTCGTTCCTTTAATAAACAAAAGTATCCCGAATGGAATGATTTTGATTATCGGTTTATTGGAAAAAAAACGTCTCCCATTTTTGAATTACCGAAACAAGAATTTTATGTTCGAGTAGAAGCACCAAAAGGAGAATTAGGAATTTTTTTGATAGGTGATCAAAGTGGTTTTCCTTGGCGTTGGAAAATTCGTTCACCGGGTTTTATCAATTTACAAATTCTTTCTCAATTGGTGAAACGAACAAAATTAGCGGATATTATGACAATCCTAGGAAGTATCGATATAATTATGGGGGAAGTTGATCGTTGAAATGATAAAAAATATAACAAATTTTCTTGAGACAACCGAAGGCCAACCTATTAATTCTTTTTCAAAATTAGCTTTTTTAACGGAAATTAAAGAAATTCTCTGGCTTCTGTTTCCTATTTTGAATCTTGTATTGGCAATTCTGATTAGTTTACTAGTGATTGTTTGGTTAGAACGCCAAATTTCTGCAGGGTTACAACAAAGGATTGGACCTGAATATGTCGGTCCTTTGGGAGTTCTGCAAGCGTTAGCAGATGGTACTAAATTACTTTTTAAAGAAAATCTTTTGCCATCTAGAGGAGATAATCGTTTATTTAGTTTAGGACCATCTATAACCGTTATAGCAACTTTCTTAAGCTACTCAATAATTCCATTTAGCTCTCACCTTGTTTTAGCCGATTTAAATATTGGTATTTTTTTATGGATTGCCATTACAAGTATTACTCCCATTGGTCTTCTTATGTCTGGATATGGATCAAACAATAAATATTCTTTTTTGGGTGGTCTACGAGCTGTTGCTCAATCAATTAGCTATGAAATACCATTAACTTTATGTGTATTATCTATATCTCTACGTGTGATTCGTTGAACCATATACTTTTTTACACATACTTTCTTTTCTTTATTTAGTTTTTATCTGTGATTAATAGGTTTGACCCTTTTGAACTTTTTTTTTTTTTTAATAAAGTGAAAGAAATTTATGAAAAATTTTCATTTTTTTATAGATTATTTTTATCAATGAACTAATGAACTAAATTGGATAGTTAAATGAGTGAAAGAAAACTGCTTGGAAATTTGCAGTAACTAAATTGCAACTCTTTTCTTAGGTACCAAAGAAAATTCAAATAAAAAATATAACTTTATTTTCCCCAAGATTGGGTGAGTAATCAATCTGACTTGAAGCGGGACAAAAAAATCAACAGTAATAATTTTTGACTCAGTTTTAGAACTATTTTAAGACAACACACTGTTAATTAAACACCAAAAATCAATAGGTGGTTGGTTAGAAACACTAAGAAACACAAAGGACAAGTAATATAGATTTTGAATAGTATACTATTCAATAGAACATTAAAAAAAAAAGAGAATTAAAATTGAGGCTTTCACTTTGTAGAAAAAAATAAGCAGTACTCCTCATGATTCCGATCCAGAGTTTGTTCCTATCCACTTTTTAAAAAAGTAACTATCCAAAACGAAATAATCCTTTCCTTTTTTATAGCAAATCTCCCTGTTTTATTTTGAACGAAGAAAAGGAATGAAAAAACTAAAATTGATAATTGAAAAAAAAATTCAGATATCAAATCCTTTTTCGTAAAAAAAAAAAAAGAAGTTGAACTTATCGATTCAACGGTTAAATTTTTTACAAAATGAGAAATAAATCTTTAAACTTTGTATAAATGGATAATTTTTTTTAATTCAATTAATTTAACTTAAAATTGAAATTAAAAAGTATAGGGTATTTTATAAAAAAAAAATGAATAAATTTACACTCTAACTCATGACAGAAAATTTGGTATTTTAAAAGGCTAAGATAAATTCAGAAGCCTTAGTTTTTGAGTATTATGGCAGACAGAATTTCATAGGTCAACTTTCCAGAAGCACAATAAAGTTTATCTTTGCTTTACTCCACATAGATCAGGATACTATTTAATACACTTGTGTGAGTTGATTAGATTTTTAATGGCCTTAGAGGAGCTGTATGAGGTGAAAATCTCATATACAGTTTTGAACTAGCGGTGAAAACAGTGATGTGATCACCGACTAGGATTATCCAACAGTTTAAGTACAGTTGATATTGTTGAGTTACAATCAAAATATGGTTTTTGGGGTTGGAATTTGTGGCGTCAACCGATAGGATTTATCATTTTTTTTATTTCGTCGTTAGCCGAATGTGAAAGATTACCATTTGACTTACCCGAAGCCGAAGAAGAATTAGTCGCAGGTTATCAAACCGAATATTCAGGCATAAAATTCGGTTTATTTTATGTTGCTTCCTATCTAAACTTATTAGTTTCGGCATTATTTGTAACAGTTCTTTACTTGGGTGGTTGGAATACCGGCATTATTTTTCCTGAATTTGTGAAACTAATTAAAGGAAATGGACCATTTGAAACAACACTAGGTATTTTGGTTACATTGATTAAAACTTTTTTGTTCTTATTCATTTCTATCACAATAAGATGGACGTTACCTAGGCTAAGAATGGATCAACTTTTAAATCTTGGATGGAAATTTCTTTTACCTATTTCGCTTGGTAATCTATTATTAACAACTTCTTTCCAACTTCTTTCATTATAAATTGGCCGAAAAGCAAAATAAAGACGACGAAGAGTTTTGTATAGTAGTAATAGCGACTTGGCTAAAATAAAAATCTCAAAAAAAACAAGAGAAACAAACATACAATTATTTAAAGATAGTCACAATATGCTCCCAATGCTAACTGGGTTTATCAATTATGGTCAACAAAGCATCCGTGCTGCAAGGTACATTGGACAAAGTTTCCTTATTACCTTATCACACGCAAATCGTTTACCTGTAACCATTCAATATCCTTATGAAAAATTAATTATATCGGAGCGTTTTCGCGGTCGAATTCATTTTGAATTTGATAAATGTATTGCTTGTGAAGTATGTGTTCGCGTATGTCCTATAGATCTTCCTGTTGTTGATTGGAAATTCCAACCCGTAATTCGAAAGAAACAATTGCTTTATTATAGTATTGATTTTGGAATCTGTATTTTTTGTGGTAATTGTGTTGAATATTGCCCAACAAATTGTTTATCAATGACTGAAGAATATGAACTTGCTACATATGATCGGCATGACTTGAATTATAATCAAATTGCTTTAGGTCGTTTACCTCTGTCCGTAACTGATGATTATGCAATTCGAACTATTTTTCAGTTACCTGAAAAAAGATAAACTATTAAACAAATCAATTAAACTTTTTTTGTCGCGAAAAAAAAGTAAGTGAAAAAGTCGATATCTATAATAATTTATATCCCTTAAGTATTTATTAAAATTAACGTCTAGTAAGAACAACTCGATTTTAAAAACTATTTCTATAATCACGTTTTTCCTGGTCAAGTCAATAAGGTCATGAAAAAAAACTTTTATTTTTTGGATCTCTAATTTTACGTACAATGGATTTGCCTGGACGAATACATGATTTTTTTTTAATCTTTCTTGGATTAGGTCTTATATTGGGAGGTATTGGGGTTGTTTTTCTTACGAATACCATTTTTTCTGCCTTTTCATTAGGATTAGTTCTTGTTTGTATATCCTTATTCTATTTTTTAGCAAATTCCCCTTTTGTGGCTGCTGCCCAGTTGCTTATTTATGTAGGAGCTATAAATGTTTTGATTTTATTTGCTGTGATGTTCCTGAATGGTTCAGAATATTACAAAGATTTTATTCTTTTAACTGTTGGGGATGGGATTACTTTTTTTATTTGTACAAGTATTTTTGTTTTATTACTTACTATTATTCTAGATACTTCATGGTATGGAATTATTTGGACTACACGAACAAACCAAATTATAGAGCAAGATTTAATCAGTAATGGTCAACAAATTGGAATTCATTTAGCAACCGATTTTTTTATTCCATTTGAATTCATTTCAATAATTCTTTTAATTGCTTTAATAGGTGCTATTACCATGGCTCGACAATAATAAAACTACAATCAAATCAAAAAAAAAATGAAATATTATTCTAGACTTATTCCATTTACATTTTAAAGAAGTGAAAAACGAATAAGGAGTTGGGCGATGATGCTTGAAAATGTACTTCTTTTAAGTGCTTTTTTATTTTCTATTGGGATCTATGGATTGATAACAAGTCGTAATCTGATTCGAGCCCTTATGTGTCTTGAACTTATATTGAATGCGGTTAATTTGAATTTGGTAACCTTTTCGGATTTTTTTGATAGTCGACAATTAAAAGGCAATATTTTTTCAATTTTTATTATAACGATTGCAGCTGCTGAAGCCGCTATTGGCCTGGCCATTGTTTCCTCAATCTATCGTAACAGAAAATCAATTCGGATTAATCAATCAGATTTGTTAAATAAATAGTGTTGTTACTCAAATTATGATAAGGATGGAAATCTGATCATGTTTGTCATAAACTCACAAATTAAAGTATGTTAATTCTATCTCATCAGTCAATCTAAATTTTAGAATAGAAAAAACTAGGGTAAATCATTGCTTGGTCTGGTATATCAAAAAATAAACTTTTTCAAACTTTACTAGACCTAAATTTATTAGGTTAAAAAAAAATTATAGATACAATGTCACATTCAGTAAAAATTTATGATACATGTATAGGATGTACTCAGTGTGTGCGAGCTTGTCCCACTGATGTATTAGAAATGATCCCCTGGGACGGATGTAAAGCTAAGCAAATAGCTTCTGCACCAAGAACCGAGGACTGTGTTGGTTGTAAGAGATGTGAATCCGCTTGTCCAACCGATTTTTTAAGCGTTCGAGTTTATTTATGGCATGAAACAACTCGAAGCATGGGTCTAGCTTATTAATACTCCTCTCAAACTCCCACTTGAATCCCGTTGATTGTTTTTTACCGACAAAAACCCGTGCTAAAAAGCAGTCCGAATCTTTTTCGGTTTTTTAGCACGGGTTTTTTTTCTGGTCCAAGTGTATTTTGTTTTTATCACGAATTCTTTTCCTTGGTTAACCCTATTGGTAGTTTTCCCGATAGCGACGGGTTGTTTCATTTTTTATTTTCCTCATAAAGGAAATAAAATAATTCGTTGGTATACACTATTTATTTGTATTTTAGAACTGCTTTTAATCACTTATGCATTTTCCGAAAATTTCCAATTCGAGGATCCCTTAATCCAATTATCAAACGATTATACCTGGATCAATTTTTTTCATTTTAACTGGCGATTAGGAATCGATGGATTCTCTATAGGACCTATTTTATTGACAGGATTTATTACAACTTTAGCTACTTTAGCAGCTTGGCCAATTACTCGGGATTCCCGCTTATTTCATTTTTTGATGTTAGCAATGTATAGCGCTCAAATAGGATTATTTTCGTCTCAAGATCTTTTACTTTTTTTCATCATGTGGGAATTAGAATTAATTCCGGTTTATCTACTTTTATCCATGTGGGGAGGAAAGAAACGTCTTTATTCCGCTACAAAATTTATTTTGTATACGGCGGGAAGTTCCATTTTTTTATTAATCGGAGCTTTTGGGCTCGCTTTATATGGTTCTAACGAACCAACTTTTGATTTTCAAAGCTTATCCAATCAGTCCTATCCTTTTGGTCTCGAACTATTATTCTATATCGGATTTTTTATTGCATTTGCTGTCAAATTGCCGATTATACCCTTACATACATGGTTACCAGACACTCACGGAGAAGCTCATTATAGTACTTGTATGCTTTTAGCCGGAATTTTATTAAAAATGGGGGCTTATGGATTAGTTCGCATTAATATGGAATTATTACCGCATGCGCATTCCCTATTTTCTCCTTGGTTAGTAGTAGTAGGGGCAATCCAAATCATTTATGCCGCTTTAACATCTTTTGGTCAACGAAATTTAAAAAAACGTATAGCCTATTCGTCTATATCCCATATGGGTTTCATCCTTATAGGAATTTACTCGATAAGTGATCTGGGGCTCAATGGAGCCATTTTACAAATAATCTCCCACGGTTTTATTGGTGCTGCTCTTTTTTTCTTGGTAGGAACGACTTTTGATAGAAGACGGCTTGTTTATCTTGATGAAATGGGTGGAATGGGTACTCAAATGCCAAAATTATTCACACTCTTTAGTATTTTCTCATTAGCGTCTCTTGCTTTACCTGGCATGAGCGGTTTTTTTTCGGAATTGATCATTTTTTTAGGTATAATTACCGCCACAAATTTTTTTTTCCTATCAAAAATAGTCATTTGTTTTGTAATGGCAATTGGAATGATTTTAACTCCTATTTATTTATTATCAATGTTACGCCAAATGTTTTATGGATATAAGTTATTTCATAATCAAAACTTTTTTTGGTTTGATTCGGGTCCTCGCGAATTATTTGTTTCCTTTTCTATTCTCCTTCCTGTACTAGGGATTGGGCTTTATCCAGATTTTGTTTTGGCATTCTCCGTTGATAAAGTCGAATCCATTCTCTCTGTCTATTTATATAAATAAAATTATAGTTTAAGGTTTAATTCAAAAATATTGGTTACTTCAAGGATAAACACTATCCAAACAATTAGACAAGTCAAAGTAATTCTGCCAATTTCTTGGGATAAATTAATTTTACCAAAATCTTGTTGTAATTTGTGAGAACCTTTTGAATCCAGTAAAACAATTATTTCAATGCTTTCAAAAGGTTCTCCTCAACGTATCACAACACATTAGTTCTTCTATATATTAATTTTTATCCCTCATACTAATTTATTTGTCTTAAAGCAATGTTAAAGTAAAGGAACCATAACTATGTAATCCTATTCCGAATAAATTTACACCAAAATAGCATATCCAAATTATAAGAAATCCAATCGAGGCAACAATGGCCGAATTGAACCCTTCCCAATTTTTTCGAATATGAAAATAAATTGAAAATGTTGCCCAAGTAATAAAAGCCCAAGTTTCTTTTGGATCCCAATTCCAATATGATCCCCATGCTTCATTAGCCCACACTGCGCCGGAAAGGATTCCTATAGTTAAAAAAATAAATCCTATACTAATAATACGATAACCCCATAGATCTAATTGTTGAATTAATTGAAACCTATAACAATTTATTGAAGAAACCAAACCAATTTCTTTGAAATTTTGTTGATTTTCTCGGTTATATTCACTTTGACCAAATGAAAATACCGTAATTAATAAATTATTACTTTTGTTATCATTTATTATTTTTTTTTGAAATTGAATTACTAAAAGTGCTACTGCTAATAATGATCCACATAAAAGAGCTGCATAACCCAATACCATCATACTTACGTGCATCATTAACCACTGTGATTGTAGAGCTGGTAATAATATTTCGGATTGATGTATGGTAGTTAAAAAACCGGAAGTAGTAAAACCTTGGGCCAAAAAAGCACTTGGTGCTGTTAGTGTGCTTAGCCAATTGTTTTGTTTTTGAAAAAACGGAAACATATGAATAATACAAAAAATCCAAGAAAGGACAATTAATGATTCATATAAATTGCTTAATGGTAAATGTTTCAAATAAATCCATCGAGTAATTAATAATCCTGTTATACAAAAAAAAGTTGTTATCATACCTTTTTTTGACGAATCAGAAAGTTCTACAAAGTCATCGATTAAAAACTTTATCATTTCGATTGTAATTACAATCGAAATGACTGAAAACGAAATATGCGTTAATAGATGTTCTAAAATCACAAAAATCATAACAGTTTTGTTGAAACTAAAAAAAATGGAAATTTTCTATTTCCTCTATTTTCTAATAGAATTCATTATATAATATGATGAATCTTTTTGAAACGTAAAAAAGAGTATGCCGCCACTCGGACTCGAACCGAGATGCTCTCGCACTGCTTCCTAAGAGCAGCGTGTCTACCGATTTCACCATGGCGGCTTATTCAATCCAAATTATAATAAGCAATTTGTTTTTAATCATCGAGGGCCCGAACTGACTTTAACCATCTATTTTTGATAATTTTTTTTTTCTTTATTGCAAAATTCGTTTATTATTTATAATTTTTGTTTGAATAGATAATAGAAACGAATTTTGCAATAAAGAAATTCTTTCTCTCCGTTTTCAATTTCCAAAGTTTTTAATTTTAAAATTAATAGGAAGCAAAAATAAACCTTTTTAGAATCGCAATGTAAATTCAATTATTCTGAACTTGACTTTTGGATTTGTTTTTGTTGAACAAAAAAACTTTTTGAATTCCCCGTAGAAAGCGATTTCGCTAATGAAAAAGCTTTCAAAGCGGTCCAATAAGCTTTTTGTTTCCAAAAATTTTTTCGAATCCGCTTTTTTGATATAGAAGTACGTTTTTTGGGAACTGCCATTCAAAAAACAAAATGAGTATTCTTAGATTTGGATGTGAAAGACATCTTTTTTTTTTATTTGTTTTGTTATTTATTCAAATTTGTAATGTAATTTTTACTAGTTATAACTAAATAGAGTATTACTCACAATCTATACCTTATTTTTTGCATAATGTAAAGTTAAGTTTTTTTCATATTTAAAAAAACTAAAAAAAACTAATTTAGTTGAGCAAAAGCTAATCTAGAAAACAAAAGACATAAAAATAGGAAGTAGAAATCAAGAACAATAAAAAATGAATTAATTAACTGACTATTAATAATAATAATAATACGATTTTTATGGAACATACATATAACTATTCGGGGCTTATCCCTCTTATTTCACTTTTAATGCCTATTTTGATAGGTGCGGGCCTCCTTCTTTTTCCGCGTGCAACAAAAAAACTTCGTCGTAAATGGGCTTTTCAAAATGTTTTAGTCTTAGGTATAGTTATAGCTTTTTTCATCAGTTTACTTTTTGAACAAATAAATCATAGTTCAAGTTATCAATATCTGTATTCTTGGACTATCACTAATGATTTTAGTTTGGAATTCGGATTTTTGATTGACTCACTTTCCTGTATTTTGTCAATATTAATCAGTACGGTTGGAATTTGTGTTCTTATTTATAGTGATAACTATATGTCTCACGATCAAGGTTATTTACGATTTTTTTCTTATATGAGTTTTTTTACTACTGCAATGCTAGGGTTAGTAACCAGTTCTAATTTGATCCAAATTTATATTTTTTGGGAATTAATTGGCATGTGCTCTTATTTATTAATAGGTTTTTGGTTTACGCGACCAAATGCAGCAAATGCTTGTCAAAAAGCATTTGTAACTAATCGTGTAGGGGATTTTGGTTTATTGTTAGGAATTTTAGGTTTTTATTGGTTAACAGGAAGTTTTGAATTTCAGGATTTGTTTTCAATAGTGAATAACTTGATTTATACCAATGACGTTACGAGTTTTTTTGTTTTTTTATGTAGCGTTTGTATTTTTTCTGGTGCACTTGCAAAATCAGCTCAATTCCCTCTTCATATCTGGTTACCAGATGCCATGGAGGGTCCTACTCCTATATCAGCTTTGATCCATGCAGCTACTTTAGTAGCTGCTGGAATTTTTCTTGTAGCTCGTCTTTTTCCTCTTTTTATAGTTATACCTTCTATTATGAATATAATAGCTTTGATAGGTATATTAACCGTCATATTAGGAGGAACTTTAGCTCTTGCTCAAAAAGATATTAAAAGAAGTTTAGCTTATTCAACAATGTCTCAATTGGGTTATATGATGTTAGCTCTAGGGATGGGCTCGTACCAAGCTGCTTTATTTCATTTGATTACTCATGCATATTCAAAAGCATTGTTGTTTTTAGGGTCGGGATCCATTATCCATTCAATGGAAGCTATTTCTGGCTATTCGCCTGATCGAAGTCAAAATATGAGTCTTATGGGCGGTTTAATAAAACATATTCCAATTACCCGGAATTTATTTTTAGTGGGAACCCTTTCTCTTTGTGGTATTCCTCCTCTTGCTTGTTTTTGGTCAAAAGATGCTATTCTTTCGGCTAGTTGGCAGTATTCGCCTATTTTTGCAATACTAGCTTGTTTAACCGCTGGCTTAACTGCCTTTTATATGTTGCGAATTTATTTACTTACTTTTGAAGGACATTTTAATTATAATTTTCAAAATTATAATGGAAAAACAAATAGTCTCTTTTATTCAATTTCATTGTGGGGTAAAGAAGAAAAAAAAATAGTTCCAAAAATATGTTTAGTTCCGGTTCCTTTGTTAATATTAAATAAAATTGATAAACGTTTCTTGCTGGATCTCCCAACAAAAAAACCTAATGATAATCTGCAAAAACAAAAAGGCGTTCGTCCTTTTATTAGTATAATTTTTTTTCGTACTAATTTTTCCTATCCTCAAGAATCGGACACTACAATGTTAGTTCCTATGCTTTTTTTAGGATTTTGTACTTTGTTTATTGGAGTTATCGGAATTTCGTTTAAGCAATTCAATCTAGTATATGAGGTTAATATATTGTCAAAATTATTCAATCCAGCCTTAAATCATTTCAGCAAAAATTCATTAGATTTGGTTGAATTTTTCCTAGAGGCAACATTTTCCCTTGGCATAGCTTTTTTGGGAATTGTTATTGCATGTTTATTTTATAATCCTCCCTATTCATCTTTCCAAAATTGGAACGTTTGGAATTCTTTTGCTAAAACAAATAAATTTAAAAATATTCCGGCTAAGTTACTAACTTTTTTATATAATTGGTCTTTTAATCGTGGGTATATAGACACTTTTTATACATTATTTGTAAGTGAAAATTTAAGAAGGTCTGCTGAATTAATTCATATTTTTGATAAAAATATAATTGATGGATGTATTAATGCAATAGGGATCGGATTTTTCTTTAGCGGCGAAATTTTTAAATATGGAGGATGGGGTCGTATTTCTTCTTATCTTTTATTCTATATTTTTTTCCTATTTGTATTTTTAATAATTTTTGTGTCTAAGTTTTATTTTTAATTTAATCAAAATAACTAAAAAAAGTATTTTGATTTATTATTTGAATGCCAATTATTAGACAATGCATGAGAGCCTTGGTTTACTAGTTCTGGTTCTTTTTTTAGTTTTAGTGCTCCTGGCTTTGGTTTGAATACAGATAGATGACTTGCAATCATTTGGAAAATGATTGGTAAACCCCTTAGAGTCGTAAAAGATATTCTTTCTTTTCCATCACTTATACCGTTAGAAAAAGAATATTGTGACATTTCGTTTATTGGAATCATCTTGTCTATATATCGAAATTGTTTGCGCATCAATGTATAGTCGAAAAGAAAAAAAGTAATTGGTTTTTCAACCCAGAAGAAATTGCCCTTCCCTCTGATCTTTTCCGTTCCGTCTTCGTCGATTTTGTCCGGATCCTCCTCTTCTTTCGAAAAAAGGAAAGAAGAAGGATCTTCTTCGATGGATCCCTCTTGTTTCTGTTTATTCCCCTTCGCTTCAAAAGTTCTTTCTATTTCTTGATCTCTTTCTTCCTGACTTTGCTTACTTTCCTCTATTTCGTCTATCTCGGGCATCTTCTAAACCCAAGCGTTTCTCGGTAGTCTTCCTAACAAGAAGATCAAAGTAGCAATAAAGAGAGTATGAAATATTCGAGGCAGAAAAGGGACCGAGTCGAGCACAAAGTACTTAGTCCATTTAATGTACTGATTCAATAGACTGTACTTAGTAGACCGAATAAGTTTATTCGCTATAAAAAAGGAATATTGCGGTAGCCAGATTAGTATCCATCTAACCCATTGCGTCCAGACAAAGTGACCAATTAACCAACCAACAAAAGTACTTGTTAAAAATAAGATCTTGCTGTTGCTTCGAAACAAATAAATGTTGAGTAAT